TGTATTGGTTATGTTCTTCATTTCTCGTCTAGCAGAAACTAATCGAGCTCCGTTTGATCTCCCAGAAGCGGAAGCTGAATCAGTTGCAGGCTATAATGTAGAATATGCGCGGGATGCGATCCTTAATAGTCCACTGTTGGCGGAAGCCAATGTCCCGGGGTCCCGGGGACTCATTCTGACTGAAACAAGGGGTGGGTCTTTACCAACTTCAAATTTTTTTTAGGGAAGCCAAAAAACGCGAGCGCCCCTACGCGAGCCTTATTGAAAAGGCCCCTAACTATAGAACAAAGCAAGGGATTGAGCTGCGCGAAAGCCGTTGCGTGTTAGCGCATCTCTTGCTCGTTAGCGCTTTACTAATAACATAGAAAAGGCTTTTCTTGCTTGTTTAGTAAAGTCACGCTTTTTTTTTGATAGGAGTAGGTGCTTTCTGGGGCAGGGTACTCTTCATTCTTCATTTGAAACTAATGAATGTCGGGTCGGGGGTTTCTGCCTTGTTATCAAAAAGGGAGTTGGGTAAAGCAAACTCCCTCCTTGGACGAGCACGGGGCTTAGTCAAGTAGAACCGGGTTGCGTTGCTTGATGCTCCGATCGAAAACAAATCAGTGGGGCCATGCCGGTACGACTGAATATACGTTAGAAAGGCCAATCCCTTCCCTACGACACCAAAAAAAACCGGGCCGAACTTCTGCCCGCCCGCTTCCATAAAACAATATCGTGGCAACGTAGACCTAAGTGGTCATATTGGATCCTTGGGAACCATCACAAGTACGGCCGGCCTATATTTAAACGAGAATGCCGTGTCGTCCAGCGGAGCCTAGAAGAAGGTGACTCGCGCAGACAGCTGACTCCTTTTCAATAGAAAGGAATAGCCAAACCAACCCAGCTGGCTGGTCAATCTCAGAAATCTTATCGGCCGGCAAACCGGAGACGGACGACCACGGTCCCGACCTTACCAGCACCGGAGGTATACTAATCAACGAACCCCCGAAACCTACTTTCTTTTCTGACAAAATCAACCAAGCCTAACCGGTCACGACATGTTGTTGATATTGATTGAGTTTGGGGGACTTTCGCTGACTGAATCCATCCATAAACCCAGACCCCGGCAACCTTCGTAACCAAAGCGTCACGACAACATCCAAAGGTGACCCTTGGATGGGGGCAAGGAGGAGCGCGTAGGAATGCCGACCACTACATAAGCCACTAGTGGCTGAGAGAAAGCGAGCAGCACCTTGTATAGGTTGTGCGGAGCTTGAAGAAGCGAGCCCCTTTCAGAGAAAGCCATTGCTAGCTAGCCTAGCTAGCTAGCGTTTTTCAGCTGGCTGTTATGTTAGTTGTAGCGCGCCTTCCCTCCTTCTCTCATTTCGGAAAGATTTTTCAGTATTTTTTTATGATGACCTGGTCGAGAGAGTACGATACATTGGTGTAAAAGATTTAGTGGGATCTGTGATCTTGATTTGGCAGCAGTTCAAAAACATTATCCATCTGAGGTTGAAAACCAAGGATTTAAAGGCCCGGTTGATCAGTGAATGAAGAAGGCTCATGCCCGCCCCTCTCTTGCATTTGGGGTTTCCAGAGGCAAGCAAAAGACTAAAAGGAAGGGATGAAGGAACCTTCTTGGATACCTGCTTTAATAGTTCTAAAAGATCAGTCGTCTCTCAAAAGATTGATTCTTGGATAGCTTGTTCTGGACTTCCCTATAGGTTCTGCAGAGGCAGGGGAAGGGCGGGTTCAAAGCCCTTCATTATTATTAGTAAGATGGGGCGCCCCCAGAGGCATTAAAAAATCTTTCTTTCATGGTAAACCCGGAAAGGCCCTACTTATGATGGGGGGGAGTCGAGGTGTCCGTGGTAGGCGATGAATGGAGCAGTCGATCAAGGGGATTAAATGCTTAGTCTTCTATCCCTTCCCCGGTTGGTCGATAATTCCTCAACTATTGGGTAAACATAGATCCTAGAGAGCGAGTTTAAGCAGCATTACTAGAAGAGGGAGTTGATGAGGTTTTTAGACTCAAGGCTTCCGTATCTGTTCTGATTTATCAAAAGAAAAGGTTTTCAGATATCCGTTAAAAGCCCAGGTTTTAAAATATCTGGCCCGGAACTTTAGGACGGAAAAGAAGGTCAAAACGGACCTATTGATTGACCATAGATGCGAACCTTAGCCAGTACCAGCGACTAGTCTTCGGGCTACGAGGTATATAGGGCGAGAGCCCGCTAAGGAACCCAGTAAATTGCACTACACTCAGTACGCACTTATTTCCGGGACCGCTTGATTCAGCATACAGCAGTGCAACATCGGACGTTAATCAGGAAGCATACAGCAGCAAGCACACATCTTTGCGGTCTTTCTAAACCTTATTATATTAAGCCGGTGTCAGCCTTTAGGCTTGACTAATATAATATCAAGTAAAGGGGCATGTATCCACTTTTTTGTAAAGAAAGAGGGCTACTCCACGAGCCGCTACTAAAAATCGAAAAGGTTCACAGCGAGTTCAGTCTAT